GGTCTCGAATTTCTTAATAGCAGTATCTATTCGAAACGAATTCTCTAGCATTTGACTCCTTATCACCGAAGAGTTTAGTCGTACACTTGAAAGATAGCCCAGAAAATAGAAGGGATGATTATATAATTGCTTTATATGGATCCTGGCCGGTTGAGACCACAAGTCAAAATGACATTGCCAAAAGTTGACAAGGTGAGATTTCCATTTCTTTATCAGAAGATGAGCCCCCCTTGAAGCCAGAATCGATTTTCCTTGATATCTGACATAATGCATAAAAGGGTCTTTGAACAACCATAGGGTTTTCTGAAAATCGTTACAAAGCACTACTACAAGATATTCTATTTTTGCATAGAAATGTGTTCGCTCAAGAAAGGATCCAAAAGATTTTGATCGTAAATGAAAGGGTTGTTTACGGAGAAAAATGAATATGAATTCACATTCATATACATGAGAATTAGAGAGGAACAAGAAGAATCTTTGATTCTCTTTTGAAAAAAGGGAAATGGAATTTTTTGAAGTAATGAGACTATTTGAATTCCAATACTCGTAGAGAGAGAGTCGCAATAAATGCAACGAAGGGGTATCTTGTATCCAAGAGTGAAGGGCTTGAACCAAGATTTCCAGATGGATGGGGTGGGGTATTAGTATATCTGACACATGATTTAAATGTGATAACTTGTCCTCGAAAAAGGGAAATATTGAATGAATAGATCGTAAATTATGAGATTTTGCTATTTCTTTTTCTTTTAGGGAAGATACCAATCGCAGCGAGAATGGAATTTCCACAACGACTGCAAAACCCTCCGATATCATTTGAGAATCAAAATGATTGTTGTGCCCAACGAATCGATTTTGATTAGAATCATTAACCGAAATAATCAAACGATTCTGTTGATGCATTCGAGTAATTAAACGTTTCACAATTAGTGAACTGGATTTATTGTCATGATCTAAATTTTCCACCGGTTCATAAAGAATCGATCCATTTAAAGCATGACCATGAGCAAGCGCGTAGATATATTCCTGAAATAGAAACGGATATAGGAAGTATTGTTGCCGAAATCCATCCATTTCTAAATATCCTTGTAGTTCCTCCATTTCCATTTGAAATTACACTTGAACCAAATGGGGGATTTCTTGAGTTATCAAATAATACATAGTACGATACGGTCAGAACAAGGTATATAGTAAGAAAAGAATGGATACCCCGGAGCCAGAAAGGACAATCAACGGATCCTATTTCCATCCAATTTATTTATGTTCGTTATAGTTACAAGAGATGGTTAGAAATCCTTTATTTTTACAACCCGATCACTCTTTTGACTTTGGAATAATGAATTTTGATCAGTATACCGTTTCTTCTACACATTCGTCTCCACTACATAATAGAGAACATAATAGAGAATAGTTAGGATTCATGAAAAAAAAAGGAATTGATGATCCACTCACAAGAGAACCCTTTCCCACATCAGGCACTAATATATTTTTAACGTCTAATTAGATCGGGTAATCATTCGAATTAAGAACAAACAGAAGCTCGTTGCTTTTGGTTTCCCTATAATTGGAGCTATAGGGCTCTATCCATTTATTCACTCGACCCAACTTGAATTGATTTGACCCCTTTCCAAGAAAAGAATCAAAACAAGATTTTGTATCGATCCGTTAAGGATGAAGTATTCTAAGAGTTCTCCATTGATACGACATGCTGTTTTTTCCTTTCATTCCCTTTCAGGATCAGTCGTGGTCTTACAAACTCTACCAATGGTATGGACGAATCCGTTGCTTCATCAAAATGTGTAAAAGACCATAGCCGCACTTAAAAGCCGAGTACTCTACCGTTGAGTTAGCAACCCATATAAATAGGGTGTGTAGATACGATCGGAATAAAAAATAAATAAAGAGATTTGATTGCCCGACCTCGTCAAAACATTGAACTAGCAACAGATCAAAAAGAAAGATTTGATGATCAATTGTGAACATAAAAATGAACAGAGATCAGATGAAAATACAACAGATTCTGGGATAAATTATAGAGAAAATCTAAATAGATGTAAAAATTTATAGACTACCCATACTCTATTTTTTTTTTTTTTCATTATATTAACTAAGATACTTCTTGTGTCACAACGAAATTGACGAACCCATCGTTTGAGTGAAATAAAGAAACAAACTTATGAAATGTGGATAAATAGATCTATTTATCCACGATCGAATTATATTTGTTCGATACACCATTGTCAATATGAATTGAATGTTGAGAAAACCAATTCAATAAATAAAACAAGGACTTGTGTTGGAGTGACACTACAACATAGATAAGGGATGAAGTATGAGTGGGGAAATAAATAAGGAATTCCGGTAGGAAAAAAATGTCGGGTTTATTCAATATTTATTCAATAGAGGTACAATAAGCAAGATTGACCTTTTGTTTGTTGGTGGAGTCCCAACGAAAACCATCTGATTGATGGTAATCCCATAATTTCCCAGTTATTTCATCTATTCACTCAATCTTTTTTCTATCTGTCTCATATCAAGAGAAGATTTTTTTTTATAGTTCTATGATACGGGGTCATGTGAGAGCAACAATGAATAGAGAATAGAGAAAAAAAATAAGGAAAGGTGGAGAAACAATTAGACAAAGCTAGATACTGGGCACCCCCCCCCCCCTTTTTTTATTTCATTAATTTCATTTGATTAATTCGAAATTCCTTAAATACCTCCGCCTTCTTTGAAATATCATGAACAGTTCCTGTAGGTTGAGCGCCTTTTTCAAGGAAATATAGAATAGCGGAAACATTTGAATAAGTTTGGTTCTTTATCGGATCGTAAAAACCCACTTTACGAAGATCTCTTCCCTCTCTTCGGGATCGAACATCAATTGCAACGATTCGATAGATGACTCATTGGGATAGACATAAATGAACAACCCCCCCTAGAAACGTATAAGAGGTTTTCTCCTCGTACGGCTCGAAAAAGAATGATTCGAATTTATGTATTGTAGTGGCAAATAGATCCACAAAATCATCAATTAGACTATGATTTGAGTCATTTTTTTTTGTTCTTCCTTCCTGAAAAAAAAAAAAGAAATCTCATTCGTACTCATAACTCAAGTTGGGTAATTCTCAAAGAGCTCGAAGGGAAATCCTTAAACATTTATTGAGCCGTCTCTAACCTCTTTTGTTTGTCTCGCCTAGAATCGATTTTATTTCTTCCCCATTCTGATCTAGTTGTTGAGACAATTGAAAACGGTGTTTCCTTGTTCCGGTATCCTTTATTTTATCTTTGCTTTGAATCCTTGGGTTTAGACATTACTTCGGTGATCCTTAATTGTTTCAAAAGGGTAGCAACATACCTTTTGTTATTTCGTTCTATGGAAACGATTGATTCCCCTGTGATACACTTTTGATCGGAATTGGTAAAACTATTTCGACAAATTCATTTTACTTTTTTTTTTTTACTTGTTCGAACTTGATCCTTTCAATTTCTATACCGAAGATATACTTACGAAGTTGTTCCAACTTATTGATTGGCATTAACCCTAGATCCTTCTCTCTGCTAAATGAACCAATTCTTTATGCTCGAGCTCCATCATGTGCTATATTATAATTATATTATTTTATTACAACCCCAAAATTGGGGTCCTAGTGGAATAGAACAAACTATGTCGAGCCGAGAGCATCTTCTTTGATATATAAAATGGTGGGTACAAGAATCCACAGCCGATAATGTCCTTCAAGTCGCACGTTGCTTTCTACCACATCGTTTCAAACGAAGTTTTACCATAACATTCCTCTAATTTTGGACCGGTATGGAATTGATTCAATATGGAATCATGAATAGTCATTGGCTCAATCGGTATATAGTATATGAAGTCCTCCATACTTTCATTTTCATAGATGGATCTGGAGAAGTCTCAGCAAGAATATAATTTAACCCCATATTTTATTAGAAGAATGAAACACATTTATAAAAAACACGAAGAAATGCGTTGCTTAACACTTCTTTACATCTTCAACAGATTGTTAGGGATGATGAATCATGAAAGATCCAATTCTTTCTCAAACAACTAAAACTAAAGAAGGGTCTTTAATTAGATTACCGATACCGGAACAGAATGAGTCATTAACCAAATAAGCTATTCCAATGACCGGGAAAGATCGCAAGTGACTCGATAGGATAGATTCACCAATGTCACACTTCTTCGAGTAGAAAGAATTTATATTTATAAGGAATCATAAAAAACAATTTCAAGAATTTCCTACTTCGACATCATTACTGGAAATAAGTTTTCCAGTAAAGACTGAATTGAATCTCTAAATCCATCAACAAGTCGGTACAACGAGGATCTAAAAATGTTTAGCAGATATCTGATTAATTAAATCAGACGCGAATTTGATCATCATAAGAGACCTCTATGTTTCCTTTCCGATTGAATCATCAATAATTTAAACCAGATAAATGGGTCAAGAAACAAATCAAATTGTTTTGTTTTCTTGGGGATGGATAGAAGGGGCTCATGAAAGAAAAAATGAAGGTCGGTATTCTTTCAGGTATTCTTTCATCTGATTGATAAAATCAGAATCGTAGGAGTCTGATTTTATCGTATTCATCAGATACACCAAACAAGTGTTACCGGGGGTAATCGTGGGTATTTAAGGGATCGCAGATCTTTTTCGCCAAAACTGAAACACCGGTGTCACTGATCACTGAAATAGAACAATAACAATACATATAGGCATGGTTCATTTTCTACAGATTTTTCCTTACTTCAGATTCAGGAATCTTTCCATAAAGTAAAGTGAATGTATGAATCTCCCCCCTCCCCCAATTGATCGCTACATTGATTTCCAATTATTCATTGGAGCCAAATCAAATACAAAATAAAAGAAATTAGGTCCAAAGAAAATAATCTGTTCCGTATTGAATTTTCTTGTTTGTTAATAAGATCCGGATGACAAGGGTCTTGAAATTGATACCTTCCTTTCCTTTGCGGATTAACTCATATCGACACGAATTCCATGGGGATCATGAATCATATCCAAAGCCAATTTAAAAGGATCTTCTTATGGGATGCTATCCTGTCTTGTATAAGTACAAAGCAAAATGGGTTCATATCAATTCGTTGTTACTATTTTGTTTGATTTTGTCCCACCCCAGTCTCAGGAGCTTTAATTCCAGCGATGGAATTAATACCAAGAACCCCCCCGTTTTTTAGGATTCAGGATCCACATAGAATTAGTCATTTTGTCTACCCTATCCTTATTTATATTTACTTTAGGGAAGGTAGAGACTTCTCTTTTATTTCGCGTTTCGACTCAGAATGCATCATGTGAGAATCCAAATATCATAGATATGGGGCATAAAGTTTATCCAAATGACTAACTAACCTTCAATATGAATATGGGCGAGGGGGCGAACATACGCTGAATGGCCCACCCAGTTTTTTTTTTTGAATTTCACTTTGATCTTTGTTCCCATCCTACCTATATCAAAAAGATATTTATTTCCATCCACATGTCATTGATACTCGATCCGTTTGTTTGTGAGAAACAAAATCGAAAGGGAAGATATGATTCTATAGAAGAATCATTAGAAATCACAAAGAAAGATTGGATCACATTGTATCCAACATTACACCCTTAAACAGAAGATTCTTAAAAAGAACAATCTTTGTTATGATAGAATTGGTCTGGGACGGAAGGATTCGAACCTCCGAGTAACGGGACCAAAACCCGTTGCCTTACCACTTGGCCACGCCCCATTTTTATTTCTATTCGACACCGATAAACACTAATATCGGTATTGGTTGTTCGTCAATTCCAGCCCCAATATCTATTGAATTGGTTGTTGCTATGATTCTACACATGTAGATGTAGAATCAAAATGAATTTATTGATCATTACATATAATTCAATTAAGATATTGTATGTAAGGTATGATTCCTTCTATTCTCATTTGAGAATTGAAGGATTTTTGATTGAGGGAGTTCAAAGAAAAAGAAAGATTTTGCGGCCTACTTTCCCTTCTTTCTTCATTTTCCCCTTATATCAATAACCCAATAATAATGAAATTTTCTCCAAGAACAAAATGTTTGTTATGCTTAATATCTTTAGTTTGATCTGTCTTAATTCTGCCCTTCATTCGAGTAGCTTTTTCTTCGCCAAATTGCCCGAAGCTTATGCTTTTTTCAATCCAATCGTAGATGTTATGCCAGTCATACCTGTGCTCTTTTTTCTCTTAGCCCTTGTTTGGCAAGCTGCTGTAAGTTTTCGATGAGATCTTTAATACTGTCTTAGAAACATTCATGATTTATTCGATAAAAAAAAATGATATTCTTAAGAGTTGATAAGATCAGATAATGAACCCTCGACTCAAACATGGAAATTCTTTTGGATAACCGAGATGAATCGGAATCACCTCATTTCTTCATTCCTTCTGGGGGTCGAAGACCCTATGTATGGTCCCTACAATACCTAATTGTAGGTATGAAAGATCATTTTGTTAACGAAAGAATCAGAATCTTATTACAAATTCATTCCTGCAAATTCCTTATGTTTTCTAGAAACCGCTTCTTTTCTTGGTGTCAAAACGGAATATGTGGTACAAAAATGGAGAATCTATTCCCCTATTTCCCCCAAAATGATCTTGGAGATTGTGTAATGCTTACTCTCAAACTCTTCGTTTACACAGTAGTGATATTCTTTGTTTCTCTCTTCATCTTCGGATTCCTATCTAATGATCCAGGACGTAATCCTGGACGTGATGAATAAAAAAATCAGGGGTTTTTCCTTGCTCGATTTCTGAATTTTCTTAGGATTTTCTTTCTCCATTCCATACATTTAACTATGAGAAAGGGGGTTAGAGATTTTTTCGAATTCGAAAGGGAAATATCAAGTGATCAGAAGAAACGGAGAGAGGGGGATTCGAACCCTCGGTACAAATAATTCGTACAACGGATTAGCAATCCGCCGCTTTAGTCCACTCAGCCATCTCTCCCAATTTTAAAAGGATAATTCATATGTGACGCGTGAAGTAAAGGTTGATAAAAGTTTTTCCTTATCTTTCTTTATTCTATAAATATAGACGAATTTGATCAATCATCAATTCCCTTTAGATAATGATTCGAAACAGATATCTCCAATAGAAAGAGTCCCTCTTTGATTTCGTCCGAAAAGTTCTTTCTTTTATTCCCCCGGCCTGGCCAGTACCTAGCCAGGCCATTCCTTGTTCCAATGAATCATAGATCAAATGATTTATTTGATTTGAAAACGAAAATGCTTGTTATTGAAGCAGCAACAAGGCTATTTCCATTCCTATGATAGGAGTGTCATTTCTTATTATGTTTTTCCTTTTCTCGATTTACTTAAATGGAATAAAAAAAACATATTTTTTTCTATTATAATAGAACTCATATATTTCTTCAAAGAACATGTTTGAACCTGAACCCTTGAGTCCACAACCAAAACAATAGGATTTTTCACTCGATCCAATCGACCCGAA